GAGGAATAATTGGAACTACGGTCTCGAATTTCTTAATAGCAGTATCTATTCGAAACGAATTCTCTAGCATTTGACTCCTTATCACCGAAGAGTTTAGTCGTACACTTGAAAGATAGCCCAGAAAATAGAAGGGATGATTATATAATTGCTTTATATGGATCCTGGCCGGTTGAGACCACAAGTCAAAATGACATTGCCAAAAGTTGACAAGGTGAGATTTCCATTTCTTTATCAGAAGACGAGCCCCCCTTGAAGCCAGAATCGATTTTCCTTGATATCTGACATAATGCATAAAAGGGTCTTTGAACAACCATAGGGTTTTCTGAAAATCGTTACAAAGCACTACTACAAGATATTCTATTTTTGCATAGAAATGTGTTCGCTCAAGAAAGGATCCAAAAGATTTTGATCGTAAATGAAAGGGTTGTTTACGGAGAAAAATGAATATGAATTCACATTCATATACATGAGAATTAGAGAGGAACAAGAAGAATCTTTGATTCTCTTTTGAAAAAAGGGAAATGGAATTTTTTGGAGTAATGAGACTATTTGAATTCCAATACTCGTAGAGAGAGAATCGCAATAAATGCAACGAAGGAGTATCTTGTATCCAAGAGTGAAGGGTTTGAACCAAGATTTCCAGATGGATGGGGTGGGGTATTAGTATATCTGACACATGATTTAAATGTGATAACTTGTCCTCGAAAAAGGGAAATATTGAATGAATAGATCGTAAATTATGAGATTTTGCTATTTCTTTTTCTTCTAGGGAAGATACCAATCGCAGCGAGAATGGAATTTCCACAACGACTGCAAAACCCTCCGATATCATTTGAGAATCAAAATGATTGTTGTGCCCAACGAATCGATTTTGATTAGAATCATTAACCGAAATAATCAAACGATTCTGTTGATGCATTCGAGTAATTAAACGTTTCACAATTAGTGAACTGGATTTATTGTCATGATCTAAATTTTCCACCGGTTCATAAAGAATCGATCCATTTAAAGCATGACCATGAGCAAGCGCGTAGATATATTCCTGAAATAGAAACGGATATAGGAAGTATTGTTGCCGAAATCCATCCATTTCTAAATATCCTTGTAGTTCCTCCATTTCCATTTGAAATTACACTTGAACCAAATGGGGGATTTCTTGAGTTATCAAATAATACATAGTACGATACGGTCAGAACAAGGTATATAGTAAGAAAAGAATAGATACCCCGGAGCCAGAAAGGACAATCAACGGATCCTATTTCCATCCAATTTATTTATGTTCGTTATAGTTACAAGAGATGGTTAGAAATCCTTTATTTTTACAACCCGATCACTCTTTTGACTTTGGAATAATGAATTTTGATCAGTATACCGTTTCTTCTACACATTCGTCTCCACTACATAATAGAGAACATAATAGAGAATAGTTAGGATTCATTAAAAAAAAGGAATTGATGATCCACTCACAAGAGAACCCTTTCCCACATCAGGCACTAATATATTTTTAACGTCTAATTAGATCGGGTAATCATTCGAATTAAGAACAAACAGAAGCTCGTTGCTTTTGGTTTCCCTATAATTGGAGCTATAGGGCTCTATCCATTTATTCACTCGACCCAACTTGAATTGATTTGACCCCTTTCCAAGAAAAGAATCAAAACAAGATTTTGTATCGATCCGTTAAGGATGAAGTATTCTAAGAGTTCTCCATTGATACGACATGCTGTTTTTTCCTTTCATTCCCTTTCAGGATCAGTCGTGGTCTTACAAACTCCACCAATGGTATGGACGAATCCGTTGCTTCATCAAAATGTGTAAAAGACCATAGCCGCACTTAAAAGCCGAGTACTCTACCGTTGAGTTAGCAACCCATATAAATAGGGTGTGTAGATACGATCGGAATAAAAAATAAATAAAGAGATTCGATTGCCCGACCTCGTCAAAACATTGAACTAGCAACAGATCAAAAAGAAAGATTTGATGATCAATTGTGAACATAAAAATGAACAGAGATCAGATGAAAATACAACAGATTCTGGGATAAATTATAGAGAAAATCTAAATAGATGTAAAAATTGATAGACTACCCATACTCTATTTTTTTTTTTTTCATTATATTAACTAAGATACTTCTTGTGTCACAACGAAATTGACGAACCCATCGTTTGAGTGAAATAAAGAAACAAACTTATGAAATGTGGATAAATAGATCTATTTATCCACGATCGAATTATATTTGTTCGATACACCATTGTCAATATGAATTGAATGTTGAGAAAACCAATTCAATAAATAAAACAAGGACTTGTGTTGGAGTGACACTACAACATAGATAAGGGATGAAGTATGAGTGGGGAAATAAATAAGGAATTCCGGTAGGAAAAAAATGTCGGGTTTATTCAATATTTATTCAATAGAGGTACAATAAGCAAGATTGACCTTTTGTTTGTTGGTGGAGTCCCAACGAAAACCATCTGATTGATGGTAATCCCATAATTTCCCAGTTATTTCATCTATTCACTCAATCTTTTTTCTATCTGTCTCATATCAAGAGAAGATATTTTTTTTTATAGTTCTATGATACGGGGTCATGTGAGAGCAACAATGAATAGAGAATAGAGAAAAAAAATAAGGAATGGTGGAGAAACAATTAGACAAAGCTAGATACTGGCCCCCCCCCTTTTTTTTTATTTCATTAATTTCATTTGATTAATTCGAAATTCCTTAAATACCTCCGCCTTCTTTGAAATATCATGAACAGTTCCTGTAGGTTGAGCGCCTTTTTCAAGGAAATATAGAATAGCGGAAACATTTGAATAAGTTTGGTTCTTTATCGGATCGTAAAAACCCACTTTACGAAGATCTCTTCCCTCTCTTCGGGATCGAACATCAATTGCAACGATTCGATAGATGACTCATTGGGATAGACATAAATGAACAACCCCCCCTAGAAACGTATAAGAGGTTTTCTCCTCGTACGGCTCGAAAAAGAATGATTCGAATTTATGTATTGTAGTGGCAAATAGATCCACAAAATCATCAATTAGACTATGATTTGAGTCATTTTTTTTTGTTCTTCCTTCCTGAAAAAAAAAAAAAAAGAAATCTCATTCGTACTCATAACTCAAGTTGGGTAATTCTCAAAGAGCTCGAAGGGAAATCCTTAGACATTTATTGAGCCGTCTCTAACCTCTTTTGTTTGTCTCGCCTAGAATCGATTTGATTTCTTCCCCATTCTGATCTAGTTGTTGAGACAATTGAAAACGGTGTTTCCTTGTTCCGGTATCCTTTATTTTATCTTTGCTTTGAATCCTTGGGTTTAGACATTACTTCGGTGATCCTTAATTGTTTCAAAATGGTAGCAACATACCTTTTGTTATTTCGTTCTATGGAAACGATTGATTCCCCTGTGATACACTTTTGATCGGAATTGGTAAAACTATTTCGACAAATTCATTTTACTTTTTTTTTTTTTACTTGTTCGAACTTGATCCTTTCAATTTCTATACCGAAGATATACTTACGAAGTTGTTCCAACTTATTGATTGGCATTAACCCTAGATCCTTCTCTCTGCTAAATGAACCAATTCTTTATGCTCGAGCTCCATCATGTGCTATATTATAATTATATTATTTTATTACAACCCCAAAATTGGGGTCCTAGTGGAATAGAACAAACTATGTCGAGCCGAGAGCATCTTCTTTGATATATAAAATGGTGGGTACAAGAATCCACAGCCAATAATGTCCTTCAAGTCGCACGTTGCTTTCTACCACATCGTTTCAAACGAAGTTTTACCATAACATTCCTCTAATTTTGGACCGGTATGGAATTGATTCAATATGGAATCATGAATAGTCATTGGCTCAATCGGTATATAGTCTATGAAGTCCTCCATACTTTCATTTTCATATATGGATCTGGAGAAGTCTCAGCAAGAATATAATTTAACCCCATATTTTATTAGAAGAATGAAACACATTTATAAAAAACACGAAGAAATGCGTTGCTTAACACTTCTTTACATCTTCAACAGATTGTTAGGGATGATGAATCATGAAAGATCCAATTCTTTCTCAAACAACTAAAACTAAAGAAGGGTCTAGATTACCGATACCGGAACAGAATGAGTCATTAACCAAATAAGCTATTCCAATGACCGGGAAAGATCGCAAGTGACTCGATAGGATAGATTCACCAATGTCACACTTCTTCGAGGAGAAAGAATTTATAAGGAATCATAAAAAACAATTTCAAGAATTTCCTACTTCGACATCATTACTGGAAATAAGTTTTCCAGTAAAGACTGAATTGAATCTCTAAATCCATCAACAAGTCGGTACAACGAGGATCTAAAAATGTTTAGCAGATATCTGATTAATTAAATCAGACGCGAATTTGATCATCATAAGAGACCTCTATGTTTCCTTTCCGATTGAATCATCAATAATTTAAACCAGATAAATGGGTCAAGAAACAAATCCAATTGTTTTGTTTTCTTGGGGATGGATAGAAGGGGCTCATGAAAGAAAAGATTAAGGTCGGTATTCTTTCAGGTATTCTTTCATCTGATTGATAAAATCAGAATCGTAGGAGTCTGATTTTATCGTATTCATCAGATACACCAAACAAGTGTTACCGGGGGTAATCGTGGGTATTTAAGGGATCGCAGATCTTTTTCGCCAAAACTGAAACACCGGTGTCACTGATCACTGAAATAGAACAATAACAATATATATAGGCATGGTTCATTTTCTACAGATTTTTCCTTACTTCAGATTCAGGAATCTTTCCATAAAGTAAAGTGAGTGTATGAATCTCCCCCCTCCCCCAATTGATCGCTACATTGATTTCCAATTATTCATTGGAGCCAAATCAAATACAAAATAAAAGAAATTAGGTCCAAAGAAAATAATCTGTTCCGTATTGAATTTTCTTGTTTGTTAATAAGATCCGGATGACAAGGGTCTTGAAATTGATACCTTCCTTTCCTTTGCGGATTAACTCATATCGACACGAATTCCATGGGGATCATGAATCATACCCAAAGCCAATTTAAAAGGATCTTCTTATGGGATGCTATCCTGTCTTGTATAAGTACAAAGCAAAATGGGTTCATATCAATTCGTTGTTACTATTTTGTTTGATTTTGTCCCACCCCAGTCTCAGGAGCTTTAATTCCAGCGATGGAATTAATACCAAGAACCCCCCCGTTTTTTAGGATTCAGGATCCACATAGAATTAGTCATTTTGTCTACCCTATCTTTATTTATATTTACTTTAGGGAAAGTAGAGACTTCTCTTTTATTTCGCATTTCGACTCAGAATGCATCATGTGAGAATCCAAATATCATAGATATGGGGCATAAAGTTTATCCAAATGACTAACTAACCTTCAATATGAATATGGGCGAGGGGGCGAACATACGCTGAATGGCCCACCCAGTTTTTTTTTTTTGAATTTCACTTTGATCTTTGTTCCCATCCTACCTATATCAAAAAAGATATTTATTTCCATCCACATGTCATTGATACTCGATCCGTTTGTTTGTGAGAAACAAAATCGAAAGGGAAGATATGATTCTATAGAAGAATCATTAGAAATCACAAAGAAAGATTGGATCACATTGTATCCAACATTACACCCTTAAACAGAAGATTGTTAAAAAGAACAATCTTTGTTATGATAGAATTGGTCTGGGACGGAAGGATTCGAACCTCCGAGTAACGGGACCAAAACCCGTTGCCTTACCACTTGGCCACGCCCCATTTTTATTTCTATTCGGCACCAATAAACACTAATATCGGTATTGGTTGTTCGTCAATTCCAGCCCCAATATCTATTGAATTGGTTGTTGCTATGATTCTACACATGTAGATGTAGAATCAAAATGAATTTATTGATCATTACATATAATTCAATTAAGATATTGTATGTAAGGTATGATTCCTTCTATTCTCATTTGAGAATTGAAGGATTTTTGATTGAGGGAGTTCAAAGAAAAAGAAAGATTTTGCGGCCTACTTTCCCTTCTTTCTTCATTTTCCCCTTATATCAATAACCCAATAATAATGAAATTTTCTCCAAGAACAAAATGTTTGTTATGCTTAATATCTTTAGTTTGATCTGTCTTAATTCTGCCCTTCATTCGAGTAGCTTTTTCTTCGCCAAATTGCCCGAAGCTTATGCTTTTTTCAATCCAATCGTAGATGTTATGCCAGTCATACCTGTGCTCTTTTTTCTCTTAGCCCTTGTTTGGCAAGCTGCTGTAAGTTTTCGATGAGATCTTTAATACTGTCTTAGAAACATTCATGATTTATTCGATAAAAAAAAATTCTATTCTTAAGAATTGATAAGATCAGATAATGAACCCTCGACTCAAACATGGAAATTCTTTTGGATAACCGAGATGAATCGGAATCACCTCATTTCTTCATTCCTTCTGGGGGTCGAAGACCCTATGTATGGTCCCTACAATACCTAATTGTAGGTATGAGAGATCATTTTGTTAACGAAAGAATCAGAATCTTATTACAAATGCATTCCTGCAAATTCCTTATGTTTTCTAGAAACCGCTTCTTTTCTTGGTGTCAAAACGGAATATGTGGTACAAAAATGGAGAATCTATTCCCCTATTTCCCCCAAAATGATCTTGGAGATTGTGTAATGCTTACTCTCAAACTCTTCGTTTACACAGTAGTGATATTCTTTGTTTCTCTCTTCATCTTCGGATTCCTATCTAATGATCCAGGACGTAATCCTGGACGTGATGAATAAAAAAATCAGGGGTTTTTCCTTGCTCGATTTCTGAATTTTCTTAGGATTTTCTTTCTCCATTCCATACATTTAACTATGAGAAAGGGGGTTAGAGATTTTTTCGAATTCGAAAGGGAAATATCAAGTGATCAGAAGAAACGGAGAGAGGGGGATTCGAACCCTCGGTACAAATAATTCGTACAACGGATTAGCAATCCGCCGCTTTAGTCCACTCAGCCATCTCTCCCCATTTTAAATGGATAATTCATATGTGACGCGTGAAGTAAAGGTTGATAAAAGTTTTTCCTTATCTTTCTTTATTCTATAAATATAGACGAATTTGATCAATCATCAATTCCCTTTAGATAATGATTCGAAACAGATATCTCCAATAGAAAGAGTACCTCTTTGATTTCGTCCGAAAAGTTCTTTCTTTTATTCCCCCGGCCTGGCCAGTACCTAGCCAGGCCATTCCTTGTTCCAATGAATCATAGATCAAATGATTTATTTGATTTGAAAACGAAAATGCTTGTTATTGAAGCAGCAACAAGGCTATTTCCATTCCTATGATAGGAGTGTCATTTGTTATTATGTTTTTCCTTTTCTCGATTTACTTAAATGGAATAAAAAAAACATATTTTTTTCTATTATAATAGAACTCATATATTTCTTCAAAGAACATGTTTGAACCTGAACCCTTGAGTCCACAACCAAAACAATAGGATTTTTCACTCGATCCAAT